ATACTGGCGGAGTATTCACAGGGGGTACTGCAGAACATGTGCGAGCCCCCTCTAATGGAAAAATAAAATTTAATGAGGGTTTGGTTCATCCCACACGTACACGTCATGGACATCCAGCTTTTCTATGTTCTATCGACTTGTATGTAACTATTGAGAGTCAAGATATTATACATAACGTGACTATTCCACCAAAAAGTTTGCTTTTAGTTCAAAACGATCAATATGTAGAATCAGAACAAGTGATTGCCGAAATCCGTTCGGGAACATATACTTTGAGTTTTAAAGAGAGGGTTCGAAAACATATTTATTCCGACTCAGAGGGCGAAATGCACTGGAGTACTGACGTCTCCCATGCACCTGAATTTATATATAGTAATGTACATCTCTTACCAAAAACAAGCCATCTATGGATATTATCAGGAGGTTCATCCAAATCCAGTATAATTCCCTTTTCGATACACAAGGATCAAGATCAAATGAACGTTCATTCTCTTTCTGTCGAACAAAGATATATTTCTAGCCCTTCAGTAAATAATGATCACGTTAAACAAAAATTCTTTAGTTCAGATTTTTCAGGTAAAAAGGAAAGTAGGATTCCTGATTATTTAGAACTTAATCGAGTCATATGTACTAGCTATTGTAATCTCATATCTTCGGCTATTATCCACGGGAATTCTGATTTATTGGCAAAGAGGCGAAGAAATAGATTCATCATCCCATTCCAATCGATTCAAGAACGAGAGAAAGAACTAATGCCCCACTCCAGTATTTCAATTGAAATACCCATAAATGGTATTTTCCGTAGAAATAGTATTTTTGCTTTTTTCGACGATCGCCAATACCGAAGAAAGAGTTCAGGAATTACTAAATATGGGACTATAGGGGTGCATTCAATTGTCAAAAAAGAAGATTTGATTGAGTATCAAGGAGTCAAAGAATTTAAGCCAAAATACCAAATGAAAGTAGATCGCTTTTTTTTCATTCCAGAGGAAGTGTATATTTTCCCCGAATCTTCTTCCCTAATGGTACGGAATAATAGTATCATTGGAGGAGATACACAAATTACTTTAAATACAAGAAGTCGAGTAGGCGGATTCGTCCGAGTGGAGAAAAAAAAAAAAAAAATAGAACTTAAAATCTTTTCTGGAGATATCCATTTTCCGGGAGAGGCAGATAAGATATCCCGACACAGTGGTATCTTGATACCACCAGGAACGGTAAAAACAAAGTCTAAGGATTCCTTAGAAGTGAAAAGTTGGATATATGTCCAACTTTTCACACCTACCAAGAAAAAGTATTTTGTTTTTGTTCGCCCAGTAGTCATATTCGAAATAGCGGATGGTATAAATTTAGAAAGACTTCTCCTCCAAGCCCCATTGCGGGAAAAGGATAATCTGAAACTTCGAGTTGTCAATTATATTCTTTATGGAAATGGTAAACCACGTCAGGGAATTTCTGACACAAGTATTCAACTAGTTCGGACTTGTTTAGTCTTGAATTGGGATCAAGACAAAAAAAATTCTTTTATCGAGGGGGCCCAAGCTTCTGTTGTTGAAGTAAATACAAAGGGTCTGATTCGTGATTTTCTAAGAATCAACTTAATGAAATCCCCTATTTCATATATCAGCAGAAAAAGGAATGATCCATCGGGGTCAGGATTGGTCTCTGATAATGGGTTAGATCGTCCCAATATTAATCCACTTTCTTCCGTTTATTCCAAGGCAAGATCACTTAAAAAAAATCAAGGAACTCTTAGTACGTTGTTGAATAGAAATAACGAATGTCAATCGTTGATGATTTTGTCATCATCTAATTGTTTTCGAATGGATCTATTCAATGGTGTAAACTCTCACAATGTAATAAAAGAAACAATTAAAGGAAATCCTATAATTCCGCTTAGGAATTGGTTGGGCCCCTTAGGAATAGCCCTTCAATTTGCGAATTTTTATTCATTTTACCATTTCATAACTCATAATCCGATTTCCGTAACTAAATATCTGAAACTTAACAATTTAAAACAGACTTTTCAAGTATTTCAATATTATTTAATGGATGAAAAGGAGAGAATTGTTAATCCCGATCCATGCAGTAAGGGTGTTTTGAATCCATTCAATTTGAAGTGGTATATTCGCCGTCATAATTATTATCATAATTCTTGTGAAGAAAGATTGACAATAATTAGCCCGGGGCAGTTTATTTGTGAAAATATATATATGGCCAAAAACGGACCACACCTAAAATCGGGCCAAGTTATAATTGTTTACGTTGACTATGTAGTAATAAGATCGGCTAATCCTTATTTGGCCACTCCGGGGGCAACTGTTCACGGCCATTATGGAGAAATCCTTTATGAAGGAGATACGTTAGTTACATTTATATATGAAAAATCGAGATCTGGTGATATAACACAGGGTCTTCCAAAAGTGGAACAAGTGTTAGAAGTGCGTTCAATTGATTCAATATCGATAAACTTAGAAAAGAGAGTTGAGAGTTGGAAGGGGTGTATAACAAGAATTCTTGGAATTCCTTGGGGATTCTTGATTGGTGCTGAGTTAACTATAGCGCAAAGTCGTATCTCTTTGGTTAATAAGATCCAAAAGGTTTATCGATCCCAGGGGGTGCAGATCCATAATAGGCATATCGAAATTATTGTACGTCAAATAACATCAAAAGTCTTGGTTTCAGACGATGGAATGTCTAATGTTTTTTTACCCGGAGAACTTATTGGATTATTGCGAGCGGAACGAACAGGACGCGCTTTGGAGGAAGCGATCTGTTACCGAGCCATATTATTGGGAATAACAAGAGCATCTTTGAATACTCAAAGTTTCATATCCGAGGCGAGTTTTCAAGAAACTGCTCGCGTTTTAGCAAAAGCCGCTCTCCGCGGTCGTATTGATTGGTTGAAAGGCCTGAAAGAAAACGTTGTTCTAGGTGGTAGGATACCCGTCGGTACCGGATTCAAAAGATTAGTGCACCGCGCAAAGCAATATAAGAGTATTGCTTTGAAAATCAAAAAGAAGAATTTATTCGAGGGGGAAAGGAGAGATATCTTGTTCCACCACCGAGAATTATTTGATTCGTGCATTTCAAAAATTTCTATGATCCAGCAGAACAATCATTTATAGGATTTAATGATTCCTAAGAGGGGATTTATCCTTTTAACTAGCGATTGTCTTGTGATTTGTTAGATGGGATTTGTGTTAATAATAATAAAGAAATAAAGATAATACGTAATAGACAGACATTAATCGCTTCGTTCGTATATCAATGTCCAATTTCCGGGAAAAGGGAAAGTTCCGTCGGAACAATTATTTATTTCAGGGTACCCCGTTCTTTTTTAAAAAAAAAAAAAGAGAGGGAGAAGGTGTGGGGAGAAATGAGAAGAAGATATTGGAACATTAATTTGGAGGAGATGCTGGAAGCAGGAGTTCATTTTGGTCATGGGACTAGAAAATGGGATCCAATAATGGCACCTTATATTTCTGCAAAGCGTAAAGGTATTCATATTACAAATCTTACTCGAACTGCTCGTTTTTTATCAGAAGCTTGTGATTTAGTTTTTGATGCAGCAAGTAGCCGAAAACAATTCTTAATTGTTGGTACCAAAAAGAAAGCAGCTGATTCAGTAGCGCGAGCTGCAATAAGGGCTCGGTGTCATTATGTTAATAAAAAATGGCTCGGCGGTATTTTAACGAATTGGTCCACTACAGAAACGAGACTTCAAAAGTTCAGGGACTTGAGAATGGAACAAAAAACAGGAAGACTAAACCGCCTTCCGAAGGGGGATGCGGCTCGATTGAAGAGACAGTTATCTGACTTGAAAACATATCTGGGGGGGATTAAATATATGATGGGGTTACCCGATATTGTAATAATTCTTGATCAGCAAGAAGAATATACGGCTCTTCGAGAATGTCTCACTTTGGGAATTCCAACGATTTGTTTAATTGATACAAACAGTGACCCGGATCTGGCAGATATTTCGATTCCAGCGAATGATGACGCTATTGCTTCAATCCGATTAATTCTTAACAAATTAATATTTGCAATTTGTGAGGGTCGTTCTAGTTATATACGAAATCCCTGATTAATTATAAGATAAATAAATATAATAATAAGATAAATAAATAATTTTGCGAACTATATGAATTTATGGAATTGGTTCTTATTTCTGAATCGCACAAAAACAAAAGAGATAAAAAGAACTGGGGATATTCTGTGATTAGTTGTTATTCAAAATAGAAAAGAAAAATGGACAACGTTAAAAAAAAAAGATAGTTGAATCAAAATAATTCCTTTTTTTTTTCATTCAGAGGGCAATATGAATGTTCTATCATGTTCCATCAACACATTAAAGGGGCTATATGATGTATCCGGTGTGGAAGTAGGCCAGCATTTCTATTGGAAAATAGGGGGGTTTCAAGTCCATGCTCAAGTACTTATTACGTCTTGGGTTGTAATTGCTATTTTATTAGGGTCATCTATTGTAGCTGTTCGGAATCCACAAACCATTCCGACTAATGGCCAGAATTTATTCGAATATGTCCTTGAATTTATTCGAGACGTGAGCAAAACTCAGATTGGAGAGGAATATGGTCCATGGGTTCCTTTTATTGGAACTCTCTTTCTATTTATTTTTGTTTCTAATTGGTCTGGGGCCCTTTTACCTTGGAAAATCATAGAGTTACCTCATGGAGAGTTAGCTGCACCTACGAATGATATAAATACTACTGTGGCTTTAGCTTTACTTACGTCAGTAGCCTATTTTTATGCCGGCCTTATCAAAAAAGGATTAGGTTATTTTGGTAAATATATTCAACCAACTCCGATCCTTTTACCCATTAACGTTTTAGAAGATTTCACAAAACCCTTATCACTTAGCTTTCGACTTTTCGGAAATATATTAGCGGATGAATTAGTAGTTGTTGTTCTTGTTTCTTTAGTGCCTTTAGTGGTTCCTATACCTGTAATGTTTCTTGGATTATTTACAAGCGGTATTCAAGCTCTTATTTTTGCAACTTTAGCTGCGGCTTATATAGGTGAATCCATGGAGGGGCATCATTGACTAATTTTCGAAATAGTTTTTAGAGAATCGCCTTGGTGAACATAAATATAAACATACCTAGACAAAGGGGTCTATACGATCTCGAGGACTAGTAAAAAAGATTACGATATTCGAGAATTGTAAAAAAAAAAGGAAAGAGATCTAAAAGATCTTTTTCCTAAACTTCATTTTACCAATTTAGCCCCCCTTCCAATTCAATGAATATTCTCTTTAGAGTGATAGTGTCTTGATTGTTTTATTCATTCAATTCCAATTTTAGGAGTCATAATCCGAATAAGAATTCTTTATTTGATTTGTTTACAATATGCKATTWGAYTTKTYTACAATATGCGATTAGACTTTTCTAGAGCCATTCCCATTTCAGTCGGGTTTTTTATTCAATTCACCGATTGACCAAAACAAAATATTGAATATTAATAAATAATCAATTACATCAACTTAGATCACTTATATTTTTATACAATGATTTACAATGATTCAGCCTAAGGAATTCGTCCGTTTAGTGTCCATTTAGATTGATTCTATCCATCTGAGATAATGATAAATAAAAGGAAGAGAAAAGTTTACAGATTACAAAAAAAAATGGGTTGTTTAGCAGAGCGGGGTCAAACTAGATGTAGGGAAATATATAATGGCTATAAGCCAACTTTCCTGTGTAGATGTTTTGAAAAATGATTTTATAATCCGATTGAATCTAAGATACGAAACGAATAGTTGGTTTACGTTATGGACGAAAGACATGTATATGGAATATTAGGCATTAACTAGTTATATATTAGTATTAGTTAAAAGATATATCTAATCGGCCATATTACTGGGAGTTTAGATCGAGATTCCAATAAAAGTCCTTCTTTTCGGTTGTAAAACTGTAATTGTGAATTGAATATTGAATAAAGAAATTCAATCCCGAAAAGGAGCGAAGAGTTTGAATTCAAAGAATGGCTCGGAATAAAGAAAGAAATGAAAAAACAAAAGGTTGTATGAATTCACAAAAACGCAATGGGGCAGAAACTAAAAATAAAAAATAAATATCAGATATCGAAGTAATTCTAATGATTTAATAATATTATTTATTACTTCAATTTGAAATTTTGAGTTGTTTCGACTGTATGAAAATCTTATCGCTGAAATAATTAAGTCATAGTTTATTGGTTGATTGTATCATTAACCATTTCTTTATTTTGTTGCGAGGAATTTATTATGAATCCATTGATTTCTGCCGCTTCCGTTATTGCTGCTGGGTTGGCCGTTGGGCTTGCTTCTATTGGACCTGGGGTTGGTCAAGGTACTGCTGCAGGCCAGGCTGTAGAAGGTATTGCGAGACAGCCCGAGGCGGAGGGAAAAATACGAGGTACTTTATTACTTAGTCTGGCTTTTATGGAAGCTTTAACAATTTATGGATTGGTTGTTGCATTAGCACTTTTATTTGCGAATCCTTTTGTTTAATCCTAAAAATACGTATTTTTTTATTTTATTGACTTGTGCTTGATGCTTGCTTTTTCAAATTATATCAAGATTTAACTCTTTATTTATTTTTCTTTATTTATTTTTAGTGGGACAATTATGGTATGGGAAGGACTGATTTGAGAATGAGGAAGTAGTATACGAACGAACTCGCTTTCTTCCTTCCCCCTTCTTAGTCCAATCAAAACCTTTTTTAGGAAGTGTTGCAGGACAAATAAAAATTCGCAATTAACACGAGACCTAGTACCAAATTATAATAAATATTGTTCTTATTAGAAATTCTAAATTTCTAATTACCGAAAAAAGGTAAGTAAATGAATAGAATACAGATAAATGCATAAAAGAACAATAATATAGAAAATATCAATATAAATATGTATATAGAAAAATAGAAATATATAGAATAAAAAAGATAATTTAATTAATCTGTCTATATCTATAAAATAAGAGGAGATCCATATGAAAACTATAACCGACTCTTTCGTTTCTTTTGGTCACTGGCCATCCGCCGGGAGCTTCGGGTTTAATACCGATATTTTAGCAACAAATCTAATAAATCTAAGTGTAGTTCTTGGTGTATTGATTTTTTTTGGAAAGGGAGTGTGTGCGAGTTGTTTATTTCAAGAATACGCTGGATTGAACCAGATGACCTCTTTTTTTTTCGGTTTAACTAGGAAAGAAAAGGTGCATGGTCCTGCGAATTACTTCTGAATAAATTAATAAATGAATAAATTAATAAGAAAATCGTTAAGAACCATAGCATTTCGCGGTTCATTGGTAAATAGACTTTGATTCTCTATCAACCAATAACGTGGGGCCATTAATTTAATATGGTTAAAGCTAAACTGTTTGAAGTCCGGATGCAGCAAAGTACTCTTTTTACTACTATGTTAATAGATAAATGGGTTCAAAATGAAAAATGAATAGTTGGAAATTGTTTTCGATAGAGAACACTCATGTCGAAAAAA